CAACCAAAAAGTTATTTCAAAGATTTAGAAGAAGATCAAAAAATACGAAATTGTATCAAAAATTATATACAAAAAAATATGAAACTATCTTCTAGTGTCGAGGGAATTGCATGTATAGAGATTAAAAAAAGAATTGACTTGATTCAAGTCATAATTTATATGGGGTTCCCAAAGTTATTAATAGAACCTCGAAAAATCGACGAATTACAGACGAATGTACAAAAAAAACTTAATTCTGTAAACCGGAAACTTAACATTGCTATTTCACGAATTTCAAACCCTTACGGACACCCTAATATTCTTGCAGAATTTATAGCGGGACAATTAAAAAATAGAGTTTCATTTCGAAAAGCAATGAAAAAAGCTATTGAATTAACTGAACAGGCAGGTACAAAAGGCATTCAAATACAAATTGCAGGTCGTATCGACGGAAAAGAAATTGCACGTGTCGAATGGATCAGAGAAGGTAGAGTGCCTTTACAAACCATTCGAGCTAAAATTGATTACTGTTCCTATACAGTTGGAACTATCTATGGGACATTAGGTCTAAAAATTTGGATATTTGTAGACGAGTAATAATAAACCTTTATTTGATATTTGAGTTGTCTTTAAGTACAATATAAATATAGAAGAAAAAATTTTTTCATTCTTTTTTTTTGTATTTTAACTCAAAACATAAAAAAACGAATTCTATAAGGTTGAATAAAAATTACATTAATTATTTGATTCGATATAATTGCTATGCTTAGTGTGTGACTCGTTGGTTTTTTTAGGGTTATTTATAGTAAAAAAAAGACCAGCCCATATTATAAACTAATAACCAACTCGTCGTTTCGCATTATCTGTATAATAAAATAATAAAGAACCAGTCGAGATATGATATATTGGTCATATTATTGTAGCAACTGAAATGTTTTTTATAAAAAAACCAATTTGATTCTGAGTTGTGAAAAAATAAGAATATAAAGTAAAGTATATAAATAAATGAACGGTGAGAGCAAGAAAGAAAAAAATTAACGATATAAAATTCATATATGTAAGGTAAATAATTCATCTCATAAAGGGAAATGTAATAAAGCATTACTACTAATTAAACAAAATTGTTCTAGAACAATAAAAAAATTAAAGAGCCCCGAGTCAATAAAGACTAAGAAGATTGACTCAAGAACAAATTTAATTAATTAAGGGCTCCGTTGTAGAATTTAGACCTAAGCATTAATCGCGAAGCGATGAGAACGACAGAACCCGTGATTGCATAAGATTCTATTGAAAACGAATCCTAATGATTCTTTGGGTAGGATGGCGGAACGAACTAGGAACAAATTCATTTATTATGAAATGTTATGTCATGAACTAATCCTATAAACTGAATCGAATATTAAATAGAGATATAATATTAAATAGAGTCAATATTCGCCCGCGAAAATTTTTAGTTTTTTCAGTTTTCGGATTTAAAAATTGCAATTGATCCAATATGCTAGGAAAAACAAAAAAAAGATTCGTTAAAACGTATTAGTATAATATATAATAAAAGGAATTTTATATAAATATAAAATATAAATCAAATGCATTTTTAGTTATATCTAAAATAAGTATTATAGAAATTTATAATAGATTTTCAAAGACTCTTTTGATTTAATATATTTTATTTTTTTTTTCACTATATTATTCATTCAAAAAAAAAATATTATCTTAGAATCCTTTCATTCGCGAGGAGCTGGATGAGAAGAAACTATCATGTCCAGTTCTGTAGTAGAGATGGAAGTAATAAATAACCATCAACTATAACCCCAAAAGAACCCGATTTCGTAAACACCATAGAGGAAGAATGAAAGGAATATCTTATCGAGGTAATCGTATTTGCTTCGGCAGATATGCCCTTCAAGCGCTTGAACCCGCTTGGATTACATCTAGACAAATAGAAGCAGGACGAAGAGGAATGACACGAAATGCACGCCGCGGTGGAAAAATATGGGTACGCATATTTCCAGACAAACCAGTTACAGTAAGACCTACAGAAACACGTATGGGTTCAGGAAAAGGATCTCTCGAATATTGGGTAGCTGTCGTTAAACCAGGGAGAATACTTTACGAAATGAGCGGAGTACCAGAAAATATAGCCAGAAAGGCTATTTCAATAGCGGCATCAAAAATGCCTATACGAACTCAATTCATTATTTCAGGATAGAAATGTATAACCAAAAGAAAAAACAATATTTCTTTTTTTTACATCCATTGAAAAAACAATATTTCTTTTTTTTACATCACCTTTTGCATTGAAAAAAAGAAATATTGTTTTTTTTTACATCACCTTTTGCACAGATAAAAATAATATGATTCAACCTCAAACCAATTTAAATGTAGCAGATAACAGCGGAGCCAGAAAATTGATGTGTATTCGAATTATAGGAGCTAATAATCGACGATATGCTCAAATTGGTGACGTTGTTATTGCTGTAATCAAGGAAGCAATACCAAATACACCACTAGAAAAATCAGAAGTGATCAGAGCCGTAATTGTACGTACTGGTAAAGAACTCAAACGCACCAATGGTATCATAATACGATATGATGACAATGCTGCAGTTGTTATTGATCAAGAGGGTAATCCAAAAGGAACACGAATTTTTGGGGCAATTGCCCGGGAATTAAGACAGTTAAATTTCACTAAAATAGTTTCATTAGCACCTGAAGTATTATAAGATAAGAAATACAGTTTTTATGTTTATATTATATTTATAGTATTTGAATGAACTTGATTAATTAGTAGATTGGTTGTGTCGCACGTATATGCCCTTAAAAATCCATAAATGTTTAATAATTCAGAAAAAATTCCAAAAGAGCATGTTGATTATATCAAAATTCGGGGAAAACAAAAATCTTAGTTTATTATGAGTAAAGACACTATTGCAAACCTACTAACCTATATACGAAATGCTGATATAAATAAAAAAAGAACAGTTCGAATATCATATACTAAAATTACCGAAAGTATTGTTAAAATCCTTTTACGAGAAGGTTTTATTGAAAACACGAGGAAACATCAGGAAAGCAACAAATGTTTTTTAGTTTTAACCCTACGACATCGAAGAAATAGGAAAGTACTAGATAAAACTGTTTTAAATTTAAAGAGGATCAGTCGACCTGGTCTACGAATATATTCTAACTCTCAACGAATCCCGAAAATTTTAGGTGGGATGGGGATTGTCATTCTTTCTACTTCTCAGGGTATAATGACAGATAGAGAGGCTCGACTAAAAAGAATCGGTGGAGAAATTTTGTGCTATATATGGTAATCCTTATGATATCCAAATCATATACAGAAGTTTCATATTTATAAAACAAGAGTAAAAGGTGGGTTTCTACTATTTTTATTTTGCCCCCCACATTAGTTGATACCTAAAGCGAAAGAACAAAAATTGGTTCATTTTTGTTCATTTCGGTTTAATTTCTGAATCATTTCCCAACGCTATACTCTTGGTTTGGTTCAGTTAGATAATGAAAATCTGACTCTACCTTATGTTTCAAAAAAGATTCTATTTAATTTTTTTTATACATCTACTACGAGTAAATAGAGTAAAAATTGAGTAAAGTCATTATAATTCAACCGGCAGACGTATAATTTATCGACTCTGAAACAAAGATGAGTTAGAATGATTATGAGGTTTTCTCAATTTAAACATTCATTTCATGTAGATAGAATACAATTCGAAATTAAAATTAAAAATTTCAAGAAACTTATTTTCTTCCAATAAAATAATAATAAAATAAATAGACTCAGAATTAAGTTCAAGGAAAAACAAATATGAAAATAAGAGCATCCGTCCGTAAAATTTGTGAAAAATGTCGACTGATCCGTAGGCGAGGACGAATTATAGTAATTTGTTCCAACCCCAGACATAAACAAAGACAAGGATAATTTTTAGAAAAAAGGGGGGCTCTATAAATCGAAAGTAAAAAAAGCAAAGGATCCGTTTTTACATGAAATGGATATATCCATATATCTCTGACTTAAATTTATGAGATGATATAAAGATGGCAAAACCTACACCAAGAAGTAGTTCACGTAAGAATAGATATATCGGTTCACGTAAAAATACGCGTAGAATACCAAAGGGAGTTATTCATGTTCAAGCAAGTTTCAACAATACTATTGTAACTGTTACAGATGTACGTGGGCGGGTAATTTCATGGTCCTCCGCCGGTACTTGTGGATTCAAGGGTACAAGAAGAGGGACACCGTTTGCCGCTCAAACTGCAGCAGGAAACGCTATTCAAACAGTAGTAGATCAAGGTATGCAACGAGCAGAAGTCATGATAAAAGGTACGGGTCTCGGAAGAGATGCGGCATTACGGGCTATTTGTAGAAGTGGTATACTATTAAGTTTCATACGAGATGTAACTCCTATGCCACATAACGGTTGCAGGTCCCCTAAAAAAAGGCGTGTATAAAAATAAACATTGAAAATATTTCAAGAGAAATAAATTATTCAATGGTTGGATCAAATAAAATAAAATTACTATGGTTCAAGATAAAATAATAGTATCTACTCAGCCACTACAGTGGAAGTGTGTTGAATCAAGAGCAGACAGTAAGCGTCTTTATTATGGACGCTTTCTTCTGGCTCCACTTATGAGAGGACAAGCTGATACAATAGGCATCGCGATGCGAAGAGCTTTGCTTGGAGAAATAGAAGGTACATGTATCACACGCGCAAAATCCAATAAAATACCACATGAGTATTCTACCATAGCAGGTATTCAAGAATCCATACATGAAATTTTAATGAATTTGAAAGAAATTGTATTGAGAAGTAATCTGTATGGAACCCGTAATGCGTCTATTTGTGTCAAAGGTCCTGGATATGTAACTGCTCATGATATAATCTTACCGCCTTCCGTGGAAATCGTTGATAAGACACAGCATATAGCTAACTTAACAGAACCAATTACTTTGTGTATTGAATTACAAATCCAGAGGAATCGCGGATATCGTATAA